AAAAGAAACCCTTCTGTGGTATTCCACATATTGTCTAGTTCCTTACCGTACCACGTTAATTACCAATTATTGGTTATTGAGATTCCTAGGCAAGGCGGATTAATATTTAGGAATAGATATTACCTCTCTTTTTAACCTTTCAAATTCAAAAAAAATAAAATAAAATTCAAATGATTGAAGTCTTTCTATTTGGAATCGTCTTAGGTCTAATTCCTATTACTTTGGCTGGATTATTCGTAACCGCCTATTTACAATACAGACGTGGTGATCAGTTGGACCTTTGATTAATTAACATCTCTTTTTTTAACTGACCCCTCCCTTCTTTAATTTAATCCGAGGGGGAGGTCAGGGTCAAATTCAGATTGCTGTTCAATTATTTCAGTTCAGTGTGTATGGTTTTAGATCTAAGACGACAAGAGCGGAATCACGCTCTGTAGGATTTGAACCTACGACATTGGGTTTTGGAGACCCACGTTCTACCGAACTGAACTAAGAGCGCTTTCTTATCACAACGAAAAAGGCTGGAAATAAGGAGATTCTCTTTTTTTACCCCAACAATTCTTGTATGTGTGTACTATCATATATCATAAAATAGAAATTTATGTATGTCAAAATGAAATCGATCGAAAAAAAAAAAAAAAAGATCTCGCGTTACTGCTGCTCTGAGCGGTAATTGGTAGGGATGACAGGATTTGAACCCGTGACATTTTGTACCCAAAACAAACGCGCTACCAAGCTGCGCTACATCCCTTTCAATTGGCCTACAATATCATTGTAAAGAATCCCTGTCTTGTTTTCCACATCCTTATTTTTTATTCCCTCTAGTGATATGCAAAATGGATCTTGCCTTTTCTTGTTTTTGGTCTCATATCATATACCATATAATAATAATTTATTATTATTTTTCTTGGGAATTCGCAGGTGTAAAGTGACCCATTTTCTGTTTTAAGAAAAAAAAAAAGAAAATCAAATCTTATATACCGAATCATTGCGCATTTCAATTTGAATTAGGGATTCCGCGCACAAATACAAGTGGGCCTTTAACTACATATACATCTCTTACCATAATATATTCCAATAGGGAATACAAAAACAAAAAAGAAGGAGGATTTTCAATGCGAGATCTAAAAACATATCTTTCCGTGGCACCGGTACTAAGTACTCTATGGTTCGGGTCTTTAGCAGGGTTATTGATAGAAATCAACCGTTTATTCCCCGACGCATTGACATTTCCTTTTTTTTCATTCTAGTTATTGAACTGGAACGGGGTGAAGAAGATTCGAGCTAGAATCAAATATTTGTGACTAATCTCTCTTTCCCCTCTTTTCGTTTTTTTGTTTTACAATTAGAAAGAAGGAAAGCGAAAGAAAAAAGGTGGCTTCAACCTCAGCGAAACCCGGGTTCAGGCTCCGATTAAATTAATTCTTAATTATCCAGTTAAAAGCAAATAGACAGGTAAAAGAAAACGGAAATCGAAATATGGCTAGGGTAAGAGTATCCTCCACTACAAGATCCTTAAATGAAATACTGGACTGCGATTTAGCAATATAGTTAGAAATTCTTGTATTACTTATTATTTTTTATTTTTATTTCCTATTTATTTACTATATTGATTGCAATAAAATCTTTATTTCATAAGTTTTTTTTGAGTGGTTAGCAACTTCTATTTTTTTGTCCCGTGCTTCTTATTCGTTGCGGGTCGGAAAATAGAAAAGTTGGGTGAATCAAAAACCCCAAGGAGGTTCATGGCCAAGGGTAAAGAGGTCCGAGTAAGGGTTATTTTGGAATGTACTAGTTGTGTTCGAAACGGTGTTAATAAGGAATCAAGGGGTATTTCCAGATATATTACTCAAAAGAATCGACACAATACACCCAGTCGATTGGAATTGAGAAAATTCTGTCCCTATTGTTACAAGCATACACTTCATGGGGAGATAAAAAAATAGATAGAGTCAAGCCGCGTGCTTTTGTGTCACCCTTCCAAGGGACATGAAAAACTAATCTAGATATATATCTAGATTATTTCATATATTTTAATAAAAACAAATAAATAAATCTAGACAAACCAAATCCTATAATTGATTCTATAAATCATTTTTTGACTTCATCGAAATGGGATTTTAGGGATAAGGAATAAACAAATTATGGATAAAACCAAGCGACTCTTTCTTAAATCCAAGCGATCTTTTCGTAGGCGTTTGCCCCCGATCCAATCGGGGGATCGAATTGATTATAGAAACATGACTTTAATTAGTCGATTTCTTAGTGAACAAGGAAAAATATTATCTAGACGGGTGAATAGATTGACCTTAAAAGAACAACGATTAATTACTATTGCTATAAAACAAGCTCGTATTTTATCTTCGTTACCTTTTCTTAATAATGAGAAACAATTTGAAAGAAGTGGGTTGACCGCTAGACCTCCCGGTCTTAGAACCAGAAAAAAATAGGCTTACTCTTCAATTAAATAAAAATTCCAATCCGAACTCAAACACAGATGGATGTTTTGTTCAAAAAATCTGTGAAGCAGCCGTGCCGTAAGAAAAAAAAAAAAGAATTGGGAAAGAAGAATAAAATCAATCTTTTTTTTTATTGAGCGTGTTCGCTCATTTTGACGACTTTATCATATTATTTCTACTCTACCTTCCTCTTACTGGAGTTCATTCTCCAGAGAACTCCGTTTAAAAATTATAATGGATTCCTTCCAATTTCCTTATTTTATAATCTCATTGGAAATCATATAAAGACAATTCCTATTTGATATAGCTATTTGTGCAAGTATCTTACGATTAAGAACCAACTGCGCCTTATACAGATTGTATATTAATCTACTATAACTATAGGATACCTGATTTCCGCGAATTACTGCATTTATTCGGGTGATCCACAAACGACGAAAATCTCTTTTTTTCCTATCTCTATCGCGATGAGCCGAAACCAAAGCTCTTATTTTCTGTTGAGTAATTGTTCGGCTAAGTCGTGAATGAGCCCCGCGAAAGCTTGATACAAATAAACGCATTTTTGTTCTACGTCTCCGAGCTATATATCCTCGTCTAATTCTGGTCATTGAATAAATGAAACTTTGATGAATAACTAATTGATTTCCTTTCTTTCAGTTATTCTTTTCCCCTTTCCTAGTCTATTAATAACAAAACGGACTCTTCCAATTTATAAAATAAAAATTCCAATGGCTTTTGCTACTCTAACCTTCCCGACCACGCTTTTACCTTTTGTCGAGGCATTGGAAAGAAAATAGTAAAAAAAAACGAAAGTAGTAAATAGATAAAGAAATTGTGGGTTCCGTCGTCTCTATGATTACTTCTTAAACGGTGAGGCCCTCTCTATACACCGGAGCCACTTCCTTCATTTAATCAATTCTATTGGTAACTTGTACAGTTACCACTCTTCGGCTCTACCCATGAATTTTATAGTAATAGGTCTTTCATAACGAGATAGACCTTATACAGTAACGGTATTTAATTATGAAGATTGGTGGGGTAGCTGACCTTGTTAGTCCGTTCTTGCAAGAGTAGAAAGATAATCTTTCTGCTTTTTTATAGTATTTCCCCCGCTTAATGGATAACTATTTGTTACCAATGGGGAATTCTTTCTCACCTTAAATTAATTGCAAATTGAGGTGGTGGAATTTGCGCCAGTGGAAACCATAAATTTCATACACAATAGAAAGATATGATAGATCGATCTTTTTTTAGATAGTGAATGGAGTTCTTCTTCTTCTATTCTATCCGATTCACAGGTACTGATCATTGATACTTAAAAAAGGGTTTCTTTCTTTTGGTTTGTCTCAGCCCATGATTGAAACGAGTCGCACATACACCCTTGTACATGTTCCTCGGCGCTGAGGACATCCCCGCAGAGCGGGGGATTTGGTAACATTTCTGATTGGCTGTCTTGGGTTTCTAATAAGTTGTTTAATAGTTGGCATGCTGAATTATCCATTATGGGCTGGTTTAGATCGATCCTAACCGGATGATTATGAATTTCTTCTGTTTAATAGAATATTAAACCCTTAAGAAGTGACTGCTATGTTTTATCCAACCGCTACAAGATCAACAAGTCCATGAGCTTGGGCTTCTGTTGCTGACATAAAAGTATCCCTTTCCATGTCTTCGGATACAACCCATAAGGGCTTGCCCGATCTTTGTACATAAACCATTGTAAGGATTTCGCGCAGTCTCAGTAGTTCTTCCGTATCCAGGATAAATTCTCCCGTTTGTGCCCCATAAAAAGCGCCAATAGGTTGATGGATCATGACCCTGATGATATATTATAACATAATAAAAGGTTCCTCTATCTCGCACGATTCGGCGAGGGGAAGAGATAAAGAAAAAGATTGAATTGAACAACCGTACGGGCACTTTTTCGCATTGCATACGGCTCGCCAATGGAATTTGCTTTTTACCCTTCATCAAACAAGGATAAAAAGGGGGTTCTATTATACCCAGATGGGTAAATGACCCAATTACCACCCTTCTTTTTTTTTGAGGAGTTCAAAAATACTATGATGGCTCCGTTGCTTTATATATTTATTTCTTTTGTGATTCAGCAATCCCAAAGTTTCTTTTTTTTTTTTTTCAAATCAAAATAAAAAAAGAAATAAATCAAAAATAATCTTCTTTTTTTTTTTTATTTTCGTACTCTTTCATACCATAAATCTTGTGAATTGTTAATTGTTAAGAACCTTCCGGCGTGAAAAAGGTGTGTGGCGCTGCAATAGGCCTCCGATAGGTAAGATAAACTCGGAATACCCCTTCTTTATCTCATACTACTGCTTCGATACATAATCAAATATTTTGAAAAAAAAAAAAAAAACACTAACAATTTTCATATCGAATTCGAAGTGCCATGCTATTATTACTTAATATTAAGAATTCATATGGCGAAGGCATAGTCTTCTTTTTTCTCTCAAATAAAAAACTCATTGGCGCCAAGCGTGAGGGAATGCTAGACGTTTGGTACTTGCTCCGGCGGCCAGGAGAAAAGACCCCATGGAGGCGGCCAATCCCATGCATATTGTCTGTACATCGGGTCGCACAAATTGCATAGTATCATAAATTGCTATCCCGGGTATTACCCATCCGCCAGGAGAGTTGATAAATAAATACAAATCCTTGGTCTCGTTCTCTATACTGAGATATACCATAATACCAATAAGTTGATTCGAGATATCGCTCTCAACCATTTGACCTAAAAAAAGTAATCTTTCTCGATAAAGTCGGTTGATTAGGATAAAACAGTATCCCTTCGGAGCCGTACAGGCATCTTTTGATGCATACGGTTCAACAAAACTTGCGAAAAACAAATCAATGTGGAGCTCCTAGCCCCTTTCCTTTCTTTTTTCCTCGCTTCTATCGAGGGGCTTTTCTTCCGGTTTTCAAGAACGCTGAGTTTAGCCGGTTTCCTAGACCTATAATATTCTAATATAAAAAAGAAATTCACTAAACTTATCGAACTAACTTTTCATTGATGTATTTTTTCATCGAGATCCGATCCAAAAATCACGATGCCATTTTCTTGTTCCTGAATTGAATGGGCTTCTTCCATTTTTTTAGGTTTAGGCTCTACTCCGAGTAAGGATTCGCCCGATTTTGATTTGCACATATAGGACAAATGACCCCAATACCACGTCTCTTTTTTGCTATGACTTACCCCTTTTTTAATTCATTTCTTTCATGTCTTCCGCCAAATATTTGACATATTCATCATATTTAGCATTCCGTTGATTAACGTTTGAGATCGCTTTTCGAATAAAGGAATCGTTTATGATATAAGTAATAATCATAGATATATTACCAATTGGGTTTTTCTAAACGGAGCCTGGATACCTCATTTTATTGGTCCAGCCAAGACGACCATAAAATTGATTTCTTGCTAATATTAATCTGGATGCTTCCTCACGAAATAGATCTAATTGCACTTCATTGCATTTCACGCTACAAATTTTTGATAATTCAATCAATTTTTTGGGCGAAACAGAGGATATCTCGATCGGGGGAGAGAACGGGGAAATCCCATATGACCCAATAGATCTGACAAGTCGCACTATATGTCAACCCAAGATGGATGCTTGTCCCCGGGACTTCGATAAGGTACTTTTGGAACACCAATAGGCATAAAATGAAAGAAAAAAGAATTAAGTACTCTAGTTCACTTTGATGTGGAAGCGTAATAATGGGCTTCTTGTCTTAATACTAGTGGCCGTTATCTTAGTTTATACATAGATTGACGAAGTTCATAAAATAAAGGAAAATTCTTACGAATAAGTCTTTTGAATGATGACCAAATATGGATACATTCGCTCATAGAAAAGGGAATCAACCCCCATTGCGTATTGGTACTTATCGAGTATAGAATAGATCTGCTTCTCTTTTTTCCTACGAACCGAACTCTTCCATTATTACTAAACGAATAAAACAAATATTAATATTAATCCCTTTTTCGAGATAATCCCCTGAAAAAAGGGGTACATAGCATAGTTTTTTTCAATGCAATAAAGTTACATAGTGTCTATTTTTTATTAATAAAGGGGTAGTCCCATGGGTTTGCCTTGGTATCGTGTTCATACCGTCGTATTGAATGATCCCGGTCGTTTGATTGCTGTCCATATAATGCATACAGCCCTGGTTGCGGGTTGGGCCGGTTCAATGGCTCTATATGAATTAGCTGTTTTTGATCCCTCCGATCCAGTTCTTGATCCAATGTGGAGACAAGGCATGTTCGTTATACCCTTCATGACTCGTTTAGGAATAACCGATTCATGGGGTGGTTGGAGTATTACAGGGGGGACAGTAACGAATCCGGGTATTTGGAGTTACGAAGGTGTAGCGGGGGCACATATTGTGTTTTCCGGATTGTGCTTCTTGGCAGCTATCTGGCATTGGGTGTATTGGGATCTAGCAATATTTGTTGATGACCGTACAGGAAAACGTTCTTTGGATTTGCCTAAAATCTTTGGAATTCATTTATTTCTCTCAGGAGTGGCTTGCTTTGGTTTTGGGACATTTCATGTAACAGGATTGTATGGTCCTGGAATATGGGTGTCTGATCCGTATGGACTAACTGGAAAGGTACAATCTGTAAATCCAGCATGGGGTGTGGAAGGTTTTGATCCTTTTGTTCCAGGAGGAATAGCCTCTCATCATATTGCGGCAGGGACATTGGGCATATTAGCAGGCTTATTCCATCTCAGTGTCCGCCCGCCACAACGCTTATACAAAGGATTACGTATGGGCAATATTGAAACCGTTCTTTCCAGCAGCATCGCTGCTGTCTTTTTTGCAGCGTTTGTTGTTGCTGGAACTATGTGGTATGGGTCAGCAACTACCCCCATCGAATTATTTGGTCCCACCCGTTATCAATGGGATCAGGGATACTTTCAGCAAGAAATATATCGAAGAGTCAGTGCTGGACTAGCCGAAAATCAAAGTTTATCAGAAGCTTGGTCTAAAATTCCTGAAAAATTAGCTTTTTATGATTACATCGGAAATAATCCTGCGAAAGGGGGATTATTCAGAGCGGGTTCAATGGATAACGGGGATGGAATAGCTGTCGGGTGGTTAGGACACCCTATATTTAGAGATAAAGAAGGGCGTGAACTTTTTGTACGTCGTATGCCTACTTTTTTTGAAACATTTCCAGTTGTTTTGGTAGACGGAGATGGAATTGTTAGAGCCGACGTTCCTTTTCGAAGGGCAGAATCGAAGTATAGTGTCGAACAAGTAGGTGTAACCGTTGAGTTCTATGGTGGCGAGCTGAATGGCGTGAGTTATAGTGATCCTGCTACTGTGAAAAAATATGCTAGACGTGCTCAATTGGGTGAAATTTTTGAATTAGATCGTGCTACTTTGAAATCCGATGGTGTTTTTCGTAGCAGCCCAAGGGGCTGGTTTACGTTTGGACACGCTTCATTTGCTCTGCTTTTCTTCTTCGGACACATTTGGCATGGTGCTAGAACCTTGTTCAGAGATGTTTTTGCTGGTATTGACCCGGATTTGGACGCTCAAGTGGAATTTGGAGTATTCCAAAAACTTGGAGATCCAACTACAAGAAGACAAGTAGTCTGATGCAGCATTGCTCTACTATTTTAGTTTCTCGCTTCTGCTTCTATTTTCGATTTGTGCTTTTTATTTAAAATAAGGTATAAGGTACTGGATAAATATGGATTTAAATCGCCGCCCTTTTTGATTCTTTTTTTCTTTAATCCGGGGGATGATCCCAAATAAACAGGTATGGAAGCTATAATTGGAAACCACGATCGAATTTATGGAAGCATTGGTTTATACATTCCTCTTAGTCTCGACTCTAGGGATCATTTTTTTCGCTATCTTTTTTCGAGAACCGCCTAAAGTTCCAACTAAAAAAACAAAATGATTTTTTTTTTATCTCAATTGAAGTAATGGGCCTCCCAATATTGGGAGGCCCATTACTTCTACTTCAACTAGTCCCCGTGTTCCTCGAATGGATCTCTTAGTTGTTGAGAGGGTTGCCCAAAAGCAGTATATAAGGCGTACCCAGTAAAACTTACAAGTAACCCAGATATAGAGATGGCGACTAGGGTTGCTGTTTCCATTATTATAGAATTTCAAGACCACACTGGATCCATGATAAGATCGTTTATTTACAACGGAATGGTATACAAAGTCAACAGATCTCAATCAATACAAAATAGGATTTATGGCTACACAAACAGTTGAGGGTAGTTCTAGAGCTCGTCCAAAAAGAACTTCTGCAGGGGGGTTGTTGAAACCCTTGAATTCGGAATATGGTAAAGTAGCTCCTGGATGGGGAACTACTCCTTTGATGGGAGTCGCAATGGCTTTATTTGCGGTATTCCTATCTATTATTTTGGAGATTTATAATTCGTCCGTTTTACTGGACGGAATTTCACTGAATTAGAATGAAATTTACAAGAATCACAAAATACTACCTTTTAAATAAGCATTTAGGTATCGGATTTTGATTTTAGTTGATTGGTAGTTCGACCGCGAATTTTTTATTTCTGTATTTCCGGAATATGAGTGTGCGACTTGTTCGAATTGATCCTATTGATAGTACAGAGCATAGATCTGTCGTCTTGATCGAGATGGCTTTACTCCGTCGGATATTCATTCGAGTATCTGGAGCACGGAATATATGAAATAGATCACGAAGTATTCGAACTATGATTCATACTTAATATTCAGACCCCTTGGCCGGATTCAAAAAATTTTTCCAAAGACAAAATTTTCAATTGCAAGATTTTTCTTCTTTCAAATTCCCCATTTCTGCTTTTATTTTACTCAAAGCACAAACTTGAATAAATGATGATCCAAGGATTCTTACTCATGGAATCTTTGGACTTAGTTTGAAGGTTTTATTGAATCATCGTGGTTCTAGTATGAATCTGAGGTTTCAATTGATTCATAGGGTCTTAACAAGAAAATTCCTATCAATAATAAAGAAAACAAAAGTCAAGCTGCATTACATACAACTCAAAATAACAAATCAAAGAAAATGAAATAGGTAAATAGAAGATTCAAGAGGCCTGTAACGATCAACATAAAGATAAGCGCGTCGACTTGATTTTTTGGCATTCTAATTATAACCACAAAGAAAAGCTTTCTTATTTTTATTCTTTCGTATTTTTAGATAAGATTGAATCAAAAAATTAAGAAGTTTCCAATTTTCTATTCCATACCAGTATTGGGGTGGTTTTGTTTGAGCCGTACGAGATAAAATTCTCATATACGGTTCTCAGAGGGGAGTTCTCTTGGTTTACCTATCTCAATAAAGTCTACGATTGGTTCGAAGAACGTCTCGAGATTCAGGCGATTGCAGATGATATAACTAGTAAATACGTTCCTCCTCATGTCAACATATTTTATTGTCTGGGAGGAATTACGCTCACTTGTTTTTTAGTACAAGTAGCTACAGGGTTTGCTATGACTTTTTACTACCGCCCGACCGTTACTGAGGCTTTTGCCTCTGTTCAATACATAAT